AAACACATATTACATCTTGCCCTTTTTGATTGAGAATTGTATCTGTGGCTACTGCTGTTTTGCCAGTCTGTCTGTCCCCAATAATTAACTCTCGCTGACCGCGCCCTATCGGGATCATCGAATCGATAGCAATAAGCCCTGTTTGAAGGGGTTCATACACGGAACGCCTGGAAATTATACCCGGAGCAGGAGATTCAATTAAGCGAGATTCCGAAGCGACAATTTCGCCTCTCCCATCAATAGGTTTAGCGAGAGCATTTATAACACGACCCAAGTAAGCCTCGCTCACGGGTATCTGAGCAATTCTTCCTGTTGCTTTTACAAAACTTCCCTCTTGTATCATCAACCCATCGCCCATTAATACAATCCCAACATTTTTGGATTCCAAATTCAGAGCAATACCTCTAGTCCCTTCTGCAAATTCGACTAATTCACCTGACATTATTTCACCAAGACCTATAATACGAGCAATCCCATCCCCCACTTGAACTACGCGACCGATATTCTCAATTCCTACTTTCCTATTATATTGTTCAATACGTTCGCGGAGAATTTTATGAATTTCGTCGACTCGAAGGGTTGCCATTAGTGTTTCTTGAATCTTTTTTTTTTCGGAAGCAAGGGGAAAAATAATGCCTAAATTCTAAACGAAAGTAGAAGTTCAAGGCCTAATAAATTTAAATTATCTCTTCCATTCTATGGCCCCTAGAATGCCAATATTAGCACGAATCGTACGGAAATGTAACTCGGTATTCAAACAACTATTCAGAGTTCCTAGAGCTCCTTGTACGGCTTGTTGGAAAACCCGTTGTCGGACCTGATTCATCGCTCTTTGTTTTTCAAAATAAAGGGTTTCATTTTTAGACTTTTCTAATTGTTCCAAACTCATAGAAGTAGCATTAATCAAATTTGCTTTTTCTCGTTCTATTTCAGAGTATCCATTCATCCGATATTCATCTGCTTCTAGTTCGACTTTCTGTAATCGAAGCCGAGCTTTTTCGAGTTGTTCAAGGGTCCCTCTACGCAATTCTTCCGAATTGCGAATAGTACTTAAGATCCTCTGTTTTCGATTATCTAATAAATCTTTTAATGAAAGTAGATTATCTTGCTATTAAGTTTGCAACTTTTATGATCTCTTCCCGAACCAAACATGAATCTTTCGATTCATTTGGCTCTCACGCTCCTTTTTTTCTTTTTTGCTATGTATTATGGTTATTTCCATATCTTTTTTTTATGTAATGAGCCTATCCTCTATCCTCTTTTCTCTTTGTATTTCAATATACCGAAACGTATATAAGACTAGATAAATATTAAGAGGACTCTTCCGACTAGATAAAAATCTATCATGGTCAGCAAAGTTGTTTCTTTATTTGTGTTTGCTCTGTTAGTTAACAATTTCATTAAGAAAAACGAAGTAAATAAATGGAAAATGAAAATTGCTAGAATTATTTTTCTTTCCTTAAATCCAAAAAATTTCTCTTTTTTTTATACACAGGTCGTCGATTCGGCATTGGAAAAAGGGCAGGGTGCCCTTCTAGTAAATAGTTCAAACCATTTTATCGATATGAGTGTTCTATATCAGATAAATTCTACACTAGCTATTTCCCATTTAAAGCATTTGGATACTAATAAAGCATTTCGATACTAATATAGTTGTAGAAAGAGTACCCCTTTTTGCCTGGACTTCAAGCAGTTTAGCTTTAACCGTGTTAATGGTCTCACATTATTGGTCTATAGAGAATCAAAGTAAATTTACCAATGAGTCGCGAAATGCTATGGTTCTTCCATATGATTTCTGAAGTTATTCAGAAGTAATTCGTGGAGATCGTGCACCTTTTCTTATTTATCCCAAAACAAAAATACTAAAAAATATTCTAAAGTGCAGCCGGATAGATCCAATCTATTCTTGAAATAGACAACTCGCACACACTCCCTTTCCAAAAAAAATCAATACGCCAACCACTACAGTTAGATTTATTAGATTTGTTGCTAAAATATCGGTATTAAGCCCGAAACTCCCAGCGAATGGCCAGTGAGCTAAAAAAACAAAAGAATGGGTTACATTTTTCATATGCTCTCCTCTTATAGATAGGACGAACAAAGAAGAAAGTTTTTCGATCACTTACTTCGCTCGCCCTTTTTTTATCGGTTTTTTTAATGCAATTTTTTTAATGCAAATAGATTCAATCTAAAAATTTCTTTTAGATTAAGTTTTAGGTCTCGTTTGACCTGTGAAAGATCTCCTTTGTGAAAATGTTCCCAAAATTCCTAAAATAAAAGGAAAAAGACTTTCCACTATCCTAAACTAAGGACGGGAAGGAAGAGGGCGAGCATATCTTCTACCTAAATTGATCATGCTCAAATCAACCCTTCGTGGGGTATTGTCTGTCCCGATAAATAAAAAATTCCTGGAATAATATAATAAATAAAAGTATTGATATACTTGGAATTACAGAAGCAAATACCAATTTACTAAAAAAAGAAAAAAGTATCTAATCTAAAGGACTTATTTTATTTTTTAGGATTAAACAAAAGGGTTCGCAAATAAAAGCGCTAGTGCCACAACCAGTCCATAAATTGTTAAAGCTTCCATAAAAGCTAGACTAAGCAATAAAGTACCTCGTATTTTCCCTTCTGCTTCTGGCTGTCTCGCAATACCCTCTACAGCTTGTCCTGCAGCAGTACCTTGACCAACTCCAGGCCCAATAGAAGCAAGCCCTACAGCCAATCCAGCAGCAATAACGGAAGCAGCAGCAATTAGTGGATTCATGGTGAGTTCCTCGTGTCAAAAAAAAAAGAAATGGTTAAGGATACAATCAACCAAGAAATTATTACTTTTAACTTCTAAGCTCTATTAGGTCGAAGTAACTAAAAAGTACAAATTGAAATGATAATCTAAATCGTCCGAACTACTTCGAGATCTCGTTTTTAGTTTCTAATCATTAGAGGTTTGTGTAAATCCATATGCTTTTCATTATTCTATTTCTCTTTCTTTCCAACCAACCACCCTTTCATTCCATCTTTTTTTACTCTTCGATATCCTTGAGTTCCCATTTTTTCCCTTCATCTAATCCATAATAAAAGACGAAATACAGGAAGAACCCCTATTGAAATCGAACTAATCCAAATCCAATAGGAATCAAATCAAGATATACAATTGATAACAATATGCTGCATAGAACTGGATATGGAATCCAATTCCGGAATTCTATATATCGGATTAGATAATGAATCTAATCTAACTTAGAAATAAATAAAATCCTATATACATTTGTTTCTTCTATTTTGTTTGCATATTTTCTTATTTTCTATTGAATCCAATCCCAAAATCATTCCTTAGAAAGCCGCACAAAAGATGACTGTCTTATAGACATTAAGGATATAGATCTAACCGGATTTCGCCCCCCCTAAATGCATATATAATTTAACAATTCCGTAATATAGTCTATTCTCTCTCCTACAACTCTAGGTTATATATTCATACGCATTTCGAACTAGTTAGTTTTCTAACCAGGAGGATTATCTGCAACCATGCATGAATTGAGCTAAGCTAAAAAAAAAAAAGACTATTTCGAAAATTATTCAATTCAATGATGACCTTCCATGGATTCACCTATATAGGCTGCGGCTAACGTTGCAAAAATAAGAGCTTGAATACCGCTTGTAAATAATCCAAGAAACATGACCGGTATAGGGACTACTAAGGGGACTAAAGAAACAAGAACAACAACGACTAATTCATCCGCCAATATATTTCCGAAAAGTCGAAAACTAAGCGATAATGGTTTTGTGAAATCTTCTAGGATGTTAATTGGTAAAAGGATTGGGGTTGGTTTAATATATTTCTCGAAATAACTCAATCCTTTTTTGCTAAGACCCGCATAAAAATATGCCGCTGATGTGAGTAAAGCTAAAGCAACAGTAGTATTTATATCATTCGTGGGCGCTGCTAATTCCCCATGGGGTAACTCTATAATTTTCCAAGGTAAAAGAGCACCCGACCAATTCGAAACAAAAATAAAAAGGAACATAGTTCCAATAAAGGGAACCCAGGGACCATATTCTTCTCCAATCTGGGTTTTGCTCAAATCTCGAATAAACTCAAGGACATATTCGAAGAAATTCTGACCGTCGGTTGGGATGGTTTGTGGATTCCGAACAGCTATGATAACTGAACCCAGCAAGATAGTAATTACGACCCAAGAAGTGATGAGTACTTGGGCATGAATTTGGAAACCTCCTATTTGCCAATAGAAGTGTTGGCCTACTTCTACGCCTGATATATCATACAACCCCTTGAGTGTTTTAATGGAACATGGTGTAATATTCATATTGTCCTCTGATAAAAATTGAACTTCAAAAAAGGAATTCTTTTGATTCAACCATCTCTTTCTCAACTCAGCAACTTGAAGTATTAATCTTATATTTAGGATACCAAGAAATCACATCAAATGATAATATATATCAATACCCTCTAATATATATCAATATTCCCCTTCTTTTATCTATGCAAAACAAAAAAAAAATAGTAACTGATCCCCTAAATCTACGTAGTTGCTTAAGAATTCACTATTCTTCTTAATCTTAATCAATGATTTCTTATATAGAGAGAACGGCCCTCACAAATTGCAAATACTAATTTGTTAAGAATCAATCGAATTGAAGTCATAGTGTCATCGTTGGCAGGAATCGATATATTCGCGAGATCTGGGTCACAATTTGTATCGACTAAAGAAATAGTAGGAATCCCCAAAATGGCGCATTCCCGAAGAGCTATATACTCTTTTTGCTGATCAAGGACGATCACAATGTCAGGCAACCTCGTCATATATTTAATCCCGCCGAGATATCTTTGCAAGGTAGATAATTTTCTCTTTAAGATTGCCACATCTCTTTTTGGGAGATGGTGGAATTTTCCCATCTTTTCTTCCGCTCTTAAGTCTCTAAATTGAGAAAGTCTAGTTTTGGTAATCGACCAATTCGTTAACATACCACTGAACCACTTTTTATTAACATAATGACAACGAGACCTTATTGCAGCTGATGCTACTAAATCCGCTGCTCTTTTTTTGGTACCAACAATTAAGAAGCTTTTTCCCTGACTTGCTGCATCAAAAACTAAATCACAAGCTTCTGATAAAAAACGAGCCGTTCTAGCGAGATTTGTAATATGAGTACCTTTACGCTTTGCCGAGATGTAAGGGGCCATTTTAGGATTCCATTTCTTAATACCATGACCAAAATGAACTCCCGCTTCTATCATCTCTTTCAAATTGATGTTCCAATATCTTCTTGTCATTTTTTCCACACTTCCTTTTTTTTTTCTTTTTTTCGTCTTACCATTACGGAATTGATTTCTTTTTGAAGATTAAGAAAGAGCCGAAATATCTTGAAATAAATAATAATTGTTCCGATGGAGCCTTCTACTCAGAATTGGCTATTGATACATGATATAAACACAGCCTTAATAAATTAACTGACTTCTTTTATTTAGTAAAATATGAAAATACAAAATCTAAAATTAGACCTGTTAGCATTCTAAGGTCAAAAGTCTAGTTTCAATTAAAGTAAAAAAATCTGCTTTATATGCTTTATATATCCTTAAATCGTATAAATGGGAGTAAATGGGGGTTCTGATGTCTCATAGAAATTGTTTGTTACGTCAGAATCAGAAGAAACTAATTCTGTATGGAGAAACAAAATATCTCTCATTTCCGACGTGAATAGATTTTTTTTTTGAATTTCGAAATAAAGGTTCTTGTTTTGTGGGAAACGATGCACAAATTTTTGGAATCCGGTACCAACAGGTATAATTCCCCCCAGAACTACGTTTTCTTTCAGGCCTTTCAACCAATCAATACGACCTCGTAGGGCAGCTTTTGCTAAAACTCGAGCAGTTTCTTGAAAACTTGCTTCAGATATGAAACTTTGGGTATTCAGGGAAGCCCTTGTTATTCCCAATAAGATTGCCCGATAATAGATCGATTCATCCAAAGCTCGCCCTGCTCGTTCCGCTCGCAATAGTCCTATTAATTCCCCAGGTAAAAAAACATTAGACATTCCATCTTCGGAAACGCGTACTTTTGATGTTACTTGGCGTATAATAATCTCTATATGTCTATTATGGATCTGTACCCCTTGGGATCGATAAACCTTTTGGATCTTATTAACCAAAGAGATACGACTTTGGGCAATGGTTAGCTCAGCTCCAATCAAGAATCCCCAGGGAACCCCAAGAATTCTTGGTATACGCTCATTCCAATCCTCAATTCTCCTTTCGAGATTCGGCGATAGTGAATCAATTGAACGCGCTTCGAATATTTGTTCTACTTTTGGAAGACCTTGCGTTATATCACTAGATCTCGATTTTTCATATATAAAGGTAACTAACCTATCTCCTTTGTAAAGGATTTTTCCATAATGACCATGAACAGTTGCTCCTATAGTGGCCAAATAAGGCTTAGCTGTTCTTATAACAAAGGAGTCCATATTAACAATGAAAATTTGACCAGATTTTTTTATGTGCGATTTAAATAGACATACATTTTCGCAAATAAATTGTCCAAGGTGAATTATTGCCAATGTCTCCTCCCATGAGTTATGATGGAGAAAGTGCCAATTCAAATGGAATGGATCCACCATGATGTTACTGTCGAAATTCGACATCCTTTTATTTTCATCTATTAAAGAGTATTTAAGCCCTTGAAGTACTTGGAAGGTTTGTTTCAAATTGTCAACGAACAAGTATTTTTTTAACAAGATCTGATTATGTGTTAATAAATAGTAAGATGAAGAAAAATTCGATATACTAGGTACAATAGCGCCTAAGAGCCCAAAAATATCTCGAATAAGAATTCTAGGATTCGATTCTTTTACCGCATTGGGATATTTCGAATTCTTGAATAAACCAATTCGAGAACAGTTGGATGCCGACAAAATCATCAAAGATGGGTATTCTTTATTTCGATTCAACAAGGTGCCAATAGCTTCTTGATGTTGGCTAAGTGATTGAATCTTCGCCTTGGAATAAAAGGAGTTGGTATTGTTGCGATCTAACCTATTATTGGGAATCGGTCCTGCACTTGTCCTATCATACCTTCTTCTTGTATATGAAATAGTGGACTTGACTAACTCAATTCTTAGGAAATCGCGAATCAGATCATTTGTTCTTAACTCAACAAGGGAAGCATGAGCCCCCTCTTTTTCTTCTTGTTCCCAATTCACTACCAAGCAAGTTCGAACGAATTGACTATTCGTGTGATAAATTCTTTGAGTTAACTTGCTATTTTCATGAGAAATAAAATTGACAAGTCGAAGTTGGAGATTATCCTCTTCTTGCAGGAGATCTTGCGGGAAAAGTCTTGCTAGATTTCTCCCTTCGTCCATTTCATATGCGACTGCAGGTCGAACTGAAACAAAATACTTTTCCTTGCTTTTGAGAATTTTTTTCCGTTGAACATAAACCCAATTTTTTCTTTTTTTTGAGTCCTTAGAATCTTTTTTTTCTCTTTCTGGTGGTATCAAACTGGCGCCTAATATCTTATCCGCCTCTTCAGGAAAATGAATATCTCCGGAAAAGATTTTTAGTTCCGTATGGCTTTTTTTTCTCTTAACTCGGACCAATCCACCTAGTCGACTTTTTGTATTTTTTGTGAGTTGTGTATCCACTCCAATAATACTATTGTCAAGTACTTTTAGGGATGAGGATCTCGGCAAGATATGCAGTTCTTGAAGAATGAAAAAAAACCGATCTACTTCTTTTTGGTATTTTAGACTAAATTCTTTTGTTCCTCGATGCTCAATAAAACCCTCTTTTTTTAAGATAGAATCTTCCTCTGGGCTCCCATATTCGTCCTCTGAGTCTTCCTCTGAGTCTTCTTCTAAAGCCCCATATTCGTTCTCTGAGCCATCTTCACGGCTCCCATATTCTTCTTCCTCTAAAGTTCCATATTTGTCCTCTCGAGTTTTATATTCGTTCTCTGGGTTCCCATATTCTTCTTCTGAGTCTTTCTCTAGAGTCCTATATTCGGCCTCTAGGATCCCGTATTCATCTTCTAGGGTTTCATATTCGTCTTCTAGGGTTTCATATTCGTCTTCTAGAGTTCTATATTCGTTCTCTAGGCTCTCATATTCGTCCTCTGAGTCTTCCTCTAGAGTCCTATACTCTTCCTCTCGGGTCCGATATTCTTCCTCTAGGGTCCTATATCGAAATTTAACAATTCCTGAACCCCTTTTATCTTTTCTGTATCCTGGATCGTCAAAATAAGCAAAAATAGTATTTCTACGTAAAACACCCATAAAGGGTATTTCAATCGAAATCCCCAAACAGGATATTAGCTCTTTTTCTTGTTCTTGATGATATTGTAATGGAATGACGAACCTATTTCTTCGCTTTTTCGCCAACAAATCCGAATTATCTTGAAGAATAGAAGGATAGACAAAATTCCAATGATTGTTGGACACGATTCGATCTGGCGTTAAATAATCAAGAATTTCCTTATCTTTTTTACCAAAAGTATCCAACAGTCTATGGCTTACTTGATCATTAGCCATTGAGAGGTCAAAGATATATCTTCCGTCAAGAGAAAAAGAATAAGTATTCATTTGATCTTGATCCTTGTGCAGCGAAAAGGATGCTATACTGGATCTGCACATACTTACTGACAATATCCATAAATGGCTTGTTTTTGGTAATCGACGAAGATTACCATATTGATATTCGGGCGCATGGTAAACATCAGTACTCCAGTGCATTTCCCCGTCTGATTCGGAATAAATATGCTTTTGTACCTTTTCTTTAAAATGCAAAGTGGATGTTCCGGCACGAATTTCCGCAATTACTTGTTCGGATTTTACATATTGATCATTTTGCACTAGAATCAGGCTTTTTAACGGAATATTCACACTATGTAGAATATCCTGACTCTGAATAGTTACACGCAAGTCTATATAGCATAGAAAAGCAGGCTGCCCATGACGGGTTCGTGTGGGGTGAACCAAATCCTCATTGAATTGGATTTTTCCATTCGAGGGGGATCGTACAAGGTCGGCAGTACCCCCTGTGAATACTCCACCAGTATGAAAAGTTCTTAATGTTAGTTGAGTCCCTGGCTCCCCAATTGATTGACCCGCAATAATACCTACAGCTTCTCCCAATTCGACCAGATCGCCATGAGTGGGACTCCGCCCATAACATAATTGACAGATCCAAGATGTGCTCCGGCAAGTAAAAGGGGTTCTAATATATATTGGTTGTGCCCGAAACGGTTGTGCTCGAAAGGCAGTTATGAATCGATTGACTAATCCAATTCCAATATCTTGATTTCGAGCAGCAATGCATCGTGAACCGATATATATATCGTCTGCTAATACACGACCAATTAGTGTTTGGACAAAAAGTTTTTCTGTCATCCCATTTTGAGGACTCACAGAAATACCTCGAATAGTACCACAATCTCTTCTACGCACAATAATATGTTGAACTACTTCAACAAGTCTGCGTGTAAGATATCCAGCATCCGCTGTTCGTACAGCAGTATCTACAACCCCTTTGCGGGCTCCGTAGCAGGAAATTATATATTCTGTCAAAGAAAGTCCCTCGCGTAAATTGCTTTGAATAGGTAAATCAATCATTTGTCCTTGAGGATCCGCCATTAACCCTCTCATCCCTACTAATTGGTGTACCTGAGATGCATTTCCTCTGGCTCCTGAAAAAGACATTAGATAGACTGGATTAGAAGGATCCGTTATCCGAAAATTCGAATTCATTTCTTGTTTCAAATATTCACTTGTAGCATACCATATTTCAACGGATTGGCGTAATTTTTCTACTGCGTGTACAGCCCCATAATAATAGTGTTTCTCCAAAAGAAAACTCTGTTGTTCCGCATCTTGGACTAACCATCCTTTAGAGGGTATTGTTAAAAGATCCTCGATTCCTAAAGAAATCGATGTAGTAGTGGCTTGATGGAAGCCCAGAGCCTTTATTTGATCCAGTATATGGGATGTATATCCCATTCCGAAATGATCTATTAATCTGCTAATAAGTCGTTTCATAGCAGTTCCGTCTATCTCTTTATTATGAAAGACCAGGTTGGCCCGTTCCGCCATACATAAGTACCCCCCTTTTTTGACTGAGTAGGATTCGACAATTGCTGAGTAGGATTCGACAATAGGCCTGAGTCAGTGATTCGAAAACTTAATTTACCCCCCTTTCCTCAATCTCAATCTGAATTTGCGTGGCAAAAAAGATGGTACTAGCGAAATCGGAATGCCCCCCGAAAGGGGCATCGCCGAATCTAACTTCCTTGTTTAGATTTAGATAGTGTATGAATAGGCCCGACTAAATCCTTGTATGGCTTCCTCTATTTCTCTATAAAAAGAAATATGACCAAGAGTGGTTCGAATGTATATAGAACGGGTTTCTTTTTTTCTATTTCCGACTATTAGATAGTGGGCATAAATCTCATGATAAGTCCCAAAAGATTCATATTGAACTTCAATCGGAACTTCTCTTGATCCAATGATGCGTTGATCTAGTTTCCATCGGAGCCACAAGGGACTGTTTAAACCGATTCGTTTCTGTCTATAAGCTCCCAGTGCATCATAGGAACTAGAAAAATGGGGTTCTTTATCTTTCGTATAATTATTATTATTGTAATTTACTTTTTTATTTGGATAGTTTCCGCAACTATTATATCTATTTGCACAAATACCTCGACGATTTCCAATCGTTAATACATAAAGTCCGATAAGCATGTCTTGGGTTGGCACGCAAATAGGATCTCCAATAGCGGGAGACAGGAGATTCATATGAGAAAACATAAGTAAACGGGCTTCCGCTTGAGCTTCCAAGGATAAAGGTAGATGAACAGCCATTTGATCCCCATCAAAGTCCGCATTGAAACCCTTACACACTAATGGATGTAAACAAATAGTACGCCCCTCTACTAAAGTGGGTTGGAAGGCCTGTATGCCTAATCTATGCAGGGTAGGTGCTCTGTTCAACAGTACAGGATGCCCCCGCATAACTTCTTGAAGTATTTCCCATACAATGGGTTCCTTTTCCCAAATTTTCCTTTTAGCAATCCTGACATTAGAAGTAGCACGTTTCGTGATTAAATCGCGAATTACAAATAGCTGAAAAAGCTTTATTGCTATCTCTAGAGGTAATCCACATTGATGTAATGAAAGCGAAGGACCCACAACAATGACAGAACGCCCCGAGTAATCGACCCGTTTCCCAAGCAGAGTCTCGCGAAACCTCCCCTCTTTACCCTCAATTACATCTGAAAGTGACTTGTATATTTTATTGTGACCATCCCTCGTTGGTTGCCCGCGAGACCCACTATCAAGAAGTGTATCCACGGCTTCTTGTACCAATTTTTCCTGGCACATTACTAAATCTGCTGGCGCTAATTCACTTCTTTTTAATAGATAGGCAAGGTTGTTGTTCCGACGGATAACTCTCTTATAAAGTTCATTAATATCCGAAGTCACTACTTTATCCCCAGACCTATAAACAATGGGTCTCAATTCGGGAGGAAGAACCGGTAATAAGCACAAAACCATCCATTCTGGTTCTACATTTGTTTGAATAAAATGTTTCGCCAATTGCATTCGTCTAATTAAAAAAACTTTTCTTATTCGTCTTTTTCTATCTTCCCATTCATCTCCACTATACCCCTCGTCTTCTAATTCCTTCCATTCAACCAAGGAATTCTCTATAATAATTCGCAAATCCAAATCCGCTAATTGTTCTCTAATAGCACCTGCTCCTGTCGCAATTTCCCGATTTCGAAATGTTGCAAAGCCTGGGGTAGAAAAAAAGGGAGAAATGCTGTGGTTACAGGATGAAATTTCATCTTCGAATAAACCTCGTAATCGTAAGAAAGTAGGTTTTTTAGCGCTGGGCCTAGCAAAAGAGAAATCGCCGTATACTAGGCCTTCCAATTTCTTAAGAGGTTTATCTAAAAGATTCGCGATATAACTAGGAAGACCTTTCAAATACCACACATGAGTCACTGGACATGCCAGTTTGATGTATCCCATTTGATATCTTCGTATCCGAGAATCAACAAATTCTACCCCGCATTTTTGACAAAATCTTTCGTCTTCGTTTTCAGCTACGCTCGCTCGAGAATTTCCACAAGCACAAATTCCGCTTTTTATGGGTCCAAAGATTCTTTCGCAAAACAATCCATCTTTTTCTGGTTTATCGGTTTTATAATGAAAAGTGGAAGGCCTTGTGACTTCGCCAACGACTTCCCCATTAGGTAGGATTTTGTTAGCCCAAGCCTTTATTTGTTGAGGGGAAACGAGTCCAATTTGAAGTTGTTTATGTTTATATTGGTCAATCATAAAATAGAAATAAGAAAAAAATTTATATTTATTCTGATCAAACATCCTCCCTATTAACCTGAAAGTTCTTCTCAGATACAAGGAAATGGTTCAGTTCTAGAGCCAAAGATCGTAGTTCTCGAACGAGCACTCGAAAAGATTCTGGAGGATCCTCGTGATTAGGCACTCTTTTTCCCCAGATCGTAGCATTAAGTATTTCTTGGCGAGCTATAAGATGATCAGATTTATAAGTAAGTATCTCTTGTAAAATATGAGCAACACCAAATCCTTCTAAAGCCCAAACTTCCATTTCTCCTACTCGTTGTCCCCCTTGTTTGGCTCTTCCTCTAACGGGTTGTTGGGTAACAAGTGAGTAGGGCCCAGTAGAACGTCCATGGATTTTCTCATCAACTTGATGAATTAATTTTAAAATATAGGACTTCCCTATTAGAACAGGTTGTTCGAAGGGATCTCCTGTTCTTCCATCAAATATTCTGCTTTTTCCCGGGTACTCGGGTTCAAATACCCATGGATTTTTTGTTTGTTTACTGGCTTCATATAATTCCGAAAACACAAGTTTTCTTGAAGCCTCTTGCTCATATCTCTCATCAAAGGGTGCTATTCTATAATGTTTCTTTAGCAGATCCCCTGCTAATCCGAGCGAGCTTTCAAATATTTGTCCCACATTCATTCGTGAGGGTACTCCTAGGGGATTGAAGACCATATCAACAGGTGTTCCATCTTGCAAATAGGGCATATCTTGCCTAGGCAAAATTTTGGAAATGATCCCCTTATTCCCGTGTCTTCCTGCTACTTTATCCCCAACTTTGATTTCACGTTTCTGTAAAATATATACACGAACCATTATGTCGAGGGGGTCCCTCTGGATCCATTTCACATCGATAACGCGCCCTCTTCCACCTATAGGTAGTTTGAGAGAAGTTTCTTTTGAAGTGGATACCTCAAGACCAAAAATGGCCCGTAATAATCCAGCTTCCGCGATATACGAGGATTCGCTCGCTATCTGAGGCGTTAATTTACCTACTAAAATATCGCCTGTTTCTACCCAGGATCCCAACCTCACAACTCCATTTCTGTCCAAATTGCGGAGTAAATGTTCTTCTAGATGTGGTATTTCTTTAGTGATTTTTTCAGCGGAGCCTTGGCTTGTCGTATCCGTCTGAATTTCATATTTTCGGATGTGAAAAGAAGTATAAATATCCTCATATACCAAACGTTCGCTAATTAGTACTGCGTCTTCAAAATTGTAACCCTCCCACGGCATATAAGCTACTAAAACGTTTTTTCCTAAAGCAAGTTCCCCACCAACTGTAGCTGCTCCCTCCGCTAAAATTTGCCCTTTTTTAATGGATTTACCTCGCGGAACCCGAGGTTTTTGGTGCATACAAGTATTTTTGTTAGAGCGCCGATGGGCAACTAAAGGAATACTTATAGTTTTCCCACTACTTGAAAAAAGGATCTTGTGACTATCACTAGAAATGATCTTTCCCTCGCGTTCGGCTATAATGGAAACCCTCGAATCTAGAGCTGTTTGTCGTTCCAATCCAGTTCCAACAATGCACTTCTCGGACCGAGAAAGTGGAACTGCTTGGCGCTGCATATTAGAACTCATTAAAGCCCGATTCGCATCATTATGCTCAATAAAAGGAATGAGAGAACCTCCAATAGAAAAATATTGGAAAGGAAAAATACTTCTAACATGAATCTGTTCCCATGCAATAGTCAGGAATTCTTGACGGTATCTAGCTGGAACAACTTGTTCTTCCTGAATACCCTGATTCAAGGACAAAGAATTTCCTGCTGCTATCATATAATATTCATCTCTATTTGGTGATAAATAAACCACCTGTCTCTCTTTTTTTTCTTTTGCTTTCTCAGATATTTCATAAAACGGACTCTCTATAGATCCCCACCAGTGATCAATTCTCGCATGAATAGCTAAGGATCCAGTAAGTCCAACATTGATGCCTTCGGACGTGTCAATTGGACAAATACGCCCATAGTGACTCGGATGAATATCTCGGCTCCGAAAACTTGCAGTTCTCCCCGTCAATCCTCCAGGACCCAAACAACTCACTTTTCGCCCATGAACCGTTTGTGTCAATGGATTGGTTTGGTCAAAAACTTGAGATAAGGGGTATGTGCCAAAAAAGGTCTCATAAGTAGTTATTAATAAAATCGAAGTTGAAGTTGGAGTTACCAAAGTTTGTGGAGTCGGTTTCGATTGACGTATGAATACTCTACGGATAGTTTTTTGAACCGCATGTTGTAAACGGCCAAGAGCCAGTCCGAATTGATCTTGTAACAGATCCGCAACCGAACGAATACGTTTATTTTTCAAGTGATTCATATCGTCATCGTCAAGTATACCCGTTCCAAATTTCATTCCAATCAAATGATCCGTAGCGGCCAATACATCTCGTGGTAATAAGAATGTATTGTTCTGAGGTATATTAAGATTCAGTCTCCGATTCATATTTCGTCGACCAACTCTTCCTAATTCACATTTTTGTTGAAAAAATTTCTTTTGTAATTCCTCACATAAGGACTCCGAAAATACCAGGTCCCCGCCTACACAAGCAAATTGTTGATAAAACTCCAAAATAGCTTTTTCTTTTGACTCAATCCTCTTTTTCTCCTTAGCATTCAGGAAAGACAAGAAAATTTCGGGGTAGGAAACATTATCTAAAATTTCTCTTAGATTCGAACCCATAGCTGATGATAGAACTAAAATAGATATCTTTTGTTTTCTACTCACACGAGCCCATATCCTTTCTTTTTTATCAATTGCTAATTCCGATCTTCCTCCCCAATCTGATATTATAGTCCCGGTGTATATAGAAATTCCCTTATGGTCTAATTCGGAGCGGTAGTAAATACCAGGACTTAGCAATATTTGATTGATCAAAATTCGGTATATTCCATTTATTATAAAGGTTCCTAAGGAATTCATTATAGGAATGTTTCCAATAGAAATGGTTTGCTTTTGCACATCGAAACCAAAAATTAATCTCGCAGATACATATAATTCAGAAGAATAAGTGAGTGATTCATACACAGCATCCCTTTCTTTTATCGAGGGTTCTAGCAATTGATATCCTTTCGCAAATAATTGAAATGCAATTTCGTGATCTGGATCTTTAATTGTTGGAAACTTCTCAAGTTCTTCTGCCAAGCCTTGATTAATGAACCTACAAAATCCCTCGAATTGGATTTGACTAAATCCGGGTATTGTGGACATTCCCTCATTTCCATTCCGGAGCATCTTAATCTTAAGTTTCCTATTTATCGAAGAAAAATTCCATTATCAGCTCACTCTTTATCAATCCCTACGGATCAATCTAGCAATCATGGAATCTATATTCTGTTTACTGAATCACATGAAATTCTAGGGAACTCCACATACGTATTTCATATATGTATTTCATACATATGAATAAAGATAATTTTGACGAAAGTTCTATTTTCGCAGGGGTAGAAATGGAATTAAAATGAATTGATAAAAAAGTCCTAGAAAAAATTCTGCCACTTAAACTTTATGATATTCTAATCAGATTGGATAGCAAAGATTTCTTGTTTTATCTCCTTTCTATGAAAGAAATAAAGCCATAATAATTTATAAGCACTAGAAAGTTTGACTTTAGTTCGATTTAGAATTTAGAATAGTACGCTTAGTTTTATTTAAAAAAAAAAATTGAGGTTCTTTTTTGTTTCGTAGTAATAGAATTGCTGAAAATAAAGGATTTCCTTGTAGAATCCTAAAATAAAGTACTTACCTTTTTTTAAGTACTTGCTAATCTAGTTATCCACCTATTCACATATCCTTTCTTTTATCGTAATTTCACTTGTGTGGGCCAAGAAAAGAAGGCCAGGCCATAATCTATATCAGAGCAAATTTCCTCTTTTTATTCAAGATATTTAATGCAATGAAAAATTAAAGCATGATTCCCCGTAGGGATATGTACATAAGGGGGATCCGTAGATAATAATGCTGTTCGGACCTGGAGTTTACCAATATACAGATTAGGGAAACTTTTATTCTATTTTATTATGCCATTAAAGGAGAGAATACCGATTTAAGAGTCGTTTACTACTGCAATTCAAAAAAAAAAATTCTAGTTAATGGTTCCGATTTGTTCTGAATTTTGCAGTCTGTGACTGGAAATCCACTTTTGCTCCTTTGCCATCTCAATAGAATAGAAAAAAAAGAGGTTTTAGTAAGAAAATATGGATGAATACTTGTTCTTTTCTCGATTTTAGATCGGATTTTTTGGCGGCATGGCCAAGTGGTAAGGCAGGGGACTGCAAATCCTTTATCCCCAGTTCAAATCTGGGTGCCGCCTAATCAATAAAATACTTAGGATTATAGTACTAATCAAACTCAAAAATTTTGTAACCTCATAAGTTGGGGCAAGAGAGTAACTAGGTCTGGTGATACTGGATTTTGAGAATCCATACCATAGTTCTATCCTCAAACGAGGCTTTGTTTTGGGGGCAGCGGCCCGAACGGGGAACTACCAACAGAGATGAGGTAGCGTTTCCTTATTCTTTATTCTTTTATTAATTTGAATTGATTCGGGAATTTAAAACTTCCAAAGGTCCCTAAGTCTTTTTTCAATCTTAGATTGAAGAAGGGACTTTGCGAAGAAATATCAATATACTTCGTACATCTTATGCTACCTACATACACTAAAGTAAAGGCTACTGATTCTTGTCGAGAATCAGATTGAATAGGCTGATCAAAAATCAATTTCGGAGTTGTGGAGTGGATAAGGTCTCCTCACTCTTTCATAGAAAGAGAGAAAGTGGGACAGTAGGGTTTAGGCCAAAAATAAACATGGGTAAAGTAGTTATCCAATAAATATTATCTATCCTAATTTTATGGTATATTCTGACGTCCTTTGCTTATAAAAAAGGTAACAAAAGGAAAAAAAATCTCTCTATTCCCGCGTCTTCTATTCAGGACATTCCCACACTCTTTCTTTTTTAAGGAAAAGGTATATGTATCATATTTATACTTAATACTCTCCAATTCTACCAGAAATCATATAAGAATTTGATAGGAGTAAATTCCTTTAACTGATTCATCTATAGTCTTAGAGCAGAATTTTGACTCTGTACCCTTAATTCCACTATGATTATTGATCAATAGTAGAATAATTCCTTCATAGAAATAGGAGACATAATTTACATGGATATAGTAAGTCTCGCTTGGGCTGCTTTAATGGTAGTCTTTACATTTTCTCTTTCGCTAGTAGTATGGGGGAGAAGTGGACTCTAGGGATACTACTAATTGATTGAGTAGTCGAATTGTAGTATCAACTCTTTTCTTTAATTGATCATTTTATTTTGTATTAATCATTTTGCCAAACTTTATTTTTTATCTTTCTCTTTCTTTAGTTTTGTTTCACTCTTGTAAAAAACTCTTTTAAGAAAGAGTCGTTCTATTCTACTATGTTTCATTCTACTATAATAGAAATAGAAAGAAATAGAATAGAAAGAGCTATTATAGTAATTAAGAATTTCTACTAGAAGTGACGAGTAAAAATAAAGTTCTTTACATAAGAAAATTAGACTTTCTTACACGAAGCTATTCACAACATATCGCACATTTTCCATTTATACTCTTTTCTTATTCTTAGAAATTTTTTTTTGTTCTTTTTTTTTGAAGGATCTCGCGTCATTTTTAAGTATGAAAGATTCGCAGGTTTTTTCCTTTTATTTACTTTTTTTCTTTTATTATAGTCTATTCTCGTATTATTTTTGTCCCTCTCCATGGATTCTTTCAATGAAGAATTGTCTTCGATTTTTTTTTGATTTTGACTTGCTTGAAATTAAGTGGATGCAGTGAAAAAAGAAGTTGAATTAGATTACTATTTCACTCTACTAATCTATTCTATGTAAATTCAAGATAATATAATAGAAAGAATCTAAAGTGTCGTAGAAAAAACTATATGTAGTTCTTTCTACCACACTTTAGGATTCCAACCGGATCCTTTCATTTAAGACTTGGATTTTTATTTTCTTTAATCCCTTTTTCATTTCTTCAATGATTAATTGGAATTCCAATTAATCATTTTGGCTGGCTGTTTTTACATAAATAATAAGTAAAAAGGCAGTAGGAACTAGAATGAACAATGCAGTAGCAATAAATGCGAGAATATTTACTTCCATAACCTCTTTATTTTATTTTTTTCACAATAACTCGGGATGTAATCCCATGGAGAGGAAAAGGGGGTATCCCTGTAAATTCAAGGGGAGGACTTGCATTCTGATAATACTGAATCAATTCAATATTATGAATATAGGATCTATCAAATCAATTCATGGTTGATAGTGGAATAATATAACATAGGAAGATCCCTTATCCATACTAAGACCAAAATAGGTTTTTTGATTGGATTCGGAACCCCTCCATTTTTCATCCTTTTCGACTTCTGCTTTTCTATATATATATGTATAGAAAAGAGTCTTTCTTATCCAATTTCCCTTCCTTTTTCTTATAGTTATACATACAATTATGTATGTATGTATTATATAACCGACTTTCTATGGGTCACATAGACATCCAAATAAGCAGGATGAAGTAGAAATGAGATGGAGAAAAGAGGATCTTAAATAAAAAAGATCCAATATTTTAATTTAGGAAAAAGAGCGTTTGCTTGGTTTTTATTTTATTAGGTTACTGTCAATATCTGCTTTTTGGGTCTAAAGATGAGAGCAGATTCATAAAAAAAGGAGTCGACAAATGGACTGAGAATGAGGTAGATTCTTTCCAAGAATTCATTGAACATACACAAACAAAGTTGGAACTACAAAATGGAAGTGGTGTGGTTTAACCCCTAAAAAGGAACTAATTATATTAAATTCATTCTCTAACAATAAACGAATACAATTTGTGTATGGATTGGATTTCGGTAAAATACCGTAACTCTAACTCTATTTCTTAAGATAAGAGTCAAATAGGAAGTTAAGATGAGAATGGTATCATCATATCATAAAAATAGAGTAATATCCTAAATTATACTAATCCACGTATGATATGTATGTCTTTCCTTATCAACCAGAAGTAGTTAAAAAAAAGATTCCTATACAGCTCTCTTTTTATTGAGAGCTGCGAAATAAAAAAAGTAAAGTAAGGTTTTTTTCCATAGATATTTGATCTTGCCTTCTGCCCCCCCCCTTTTCAGGGAAATTCTTGATGAAAAAAAGGAAAGATGAATTTTTACATTCATTGAACCCTAGTTCGGGACTGACGGGGCTCGAACCCGCAGCTTCCGCCTTGACAGGGCGGTGCTCTAACCAATTGAACTACAATCCCTGCGGGGTGTATGGCATACCTATTCTTAAATAGAACTCTAAGAAGATTCGTCTGTTGTATTCTAAGAAATAGATGAATCATATACTACTACACCCACATAAGATATGTGGGTATAGTGAGAGTGGCATAACTAGTATGCCGCGATTTTTTATCGCTAAAAACAACTGATAATCCACCTTTCAATAAGAAAAACTGTTTTCTTTGTAAGAAAAGAATCAGTCAGATATTTTTTTTATGGAAGAAAAAAATGGATTTAGTTCATATTCAAAAAGCCCTAGATTTTTGGGCCGAGCTGGATTTGAACCAGCGTAGACATATCGTCAACGAATTTACAGTCCGTCCCCATTAACCGCTCGGGCATCGACCCAGGAAGAATTTATTCTAGGGTTTTTGATAATCTATGATTAACCTCTTTTTATAATACTCCCTACCCCCAGGGGAAGTCGAATCCCCGCTGCCTCCTTGAAAGAGAGATGTCCTGAACCACTAGACGATAGGGGCATCACTAGACGATAGTGCTATATAGAACCACTCGTCATTATACTATAATGATAGTATGAGCAGTTTTTTGGAATTGTCAATATACTCGAATCGAAGAGTATAAATAGATCAAAGCAAAGAGTCTTTCCTACTTTTCTATTATGCTTTCATAGGTTTTTTTTTTTTTTAGTTGATGGTTAGGTTAACCCACGGATCATCCCTTGCTTTTTAGGGAAATTCCTTTTCCTTTTATTCCTTTTAAAGGATTAAGAATAGATTAATAAAAAGGATTCTAGATTAGTTCAATATTGATTTGATTGCTCTAACAGGAAAAAGAGTCCAATTTCATTTATTTTTTGCAATTTAAACTCTGTGCTTCGTTTAGTGTTCAGACAAAAATATGGGCATCTCATACTAAACGAAGTCATAAAATTCAATAAAAAACAGAGACATTTTCAAAAAAAAAAAGAAAAAAGTGAATGAATTTAGTAGAAAAGTACTCTATCGGATTCGAACCGATGACTTCGGTCTTGCCGTGGCATTACTCTAACACTAAGGGAAAAGCCCTTTATCGGATTTGAACCGATGACTTATGCCTTACCATGGCATTACTCTACCACTGAGTTAAAAGGGCTTTTTATTCAAAAATTAGCCACTTTCATTTACCATTATAGATCTACTGCATAATGTACAAAATATATGTATATATTAATGTACATAATAGATGTATATATAGATATATATGTAGAGATTTTATTTTCTATATTGAGATATAGAAGTTTATTCATGGTGAGGTTCAAAAAGGCCAAAGGGGCAATAAGAACTGCTGTTAAAAAAATGGTAGACTTTGTTTTTTTTATCTTTAGCCTATTCACTTTTCACGTGCTCAGAATGTTCTGCAGAATTAGGACTTTTTTCTTCTATTGGCTGATCTTATGATGAGAACTTTCTCCATTTATGTTTTATTTCCCTGGGGGGGTCTAAAGGAATTCGCCCTCTTCATATACCCATATGGCTGGGTATTGTATTAATTTTCAGTGATATACTTCTTATCTGTTTTGGTGCGAGATTGAAACAATTTTTCACAGGCATTCCTTGGAAAAACCTTCGAGTTCAAAACTTTTCCATTTTTCAGTTTTGGACGGATTTGTTGCAGCAATTTTCAACGGGTACCCTTTGGAAATAGTACTTGAATATTATCCAAAAGGTGTATTTTGAACAAACTATATTGGAGTTTTATCAACAATTTTATTCTAAAAAGTGAGCAGTCGAATTTATACTGCAGAGTATAAAAATTATTCTACAGCCTGCCTAACAAAAAAGAAAAGGAAGAAAGGGATTGATGGGTACTGTCGCCTATATCTCTTAGTGTATATTGTAGGAATAATCAAACTATAGAATATGAAGAATACGATCCTAATCGAAATGCATACATTTGGTTCATACGCTAGTGGCATGGTAAGAAAAGATTTCTTTTACAGACTAGAGAGGGGCCATCTAAATCCTAAATTAAAGGCCTGCGATTGAAGTACCAACTGCTTACTTTTCTCCGTAGGTGGGATTAACTTCCTCCTCGAATGGCTACCCTTGACAAAGGGTAGTGTTGGTATCATAATCTACATGTAGCGGGTATAGTTTAGTGGTAAAAGTGTGATTCGTTCTATTAATAACTGAATTTGAAATGATATACTTAAGGTATCCTTAAGTTTTTTATATTCATATTCCGATGAAAACTTTAGTTCTTATAAAGGGTTTAATCCTTTTCCTCTCAATAGCATATTGAGGAAGAATATACATTCTCGCGATTAGTATCCAAAGACTAATTAAATTTGCATGCAAAATACAAATTTGATTATGAGTACAGAGGCGCGAAGCATAATTTTGCATTGGATTAAGTATTCCAATTGAATAAATATGAGTAAAGGATCTATGGATGAAGATGCAAAAAAGTTTATTTCCAATCGTAACTAAATCTTCTTTTAGTTAAAAAAGAAATGGAAGCCCAATAGCTAAAAAACGATAGTTTTGGTTTACTAGAACCATCAGGATATTGTTTCAGCTCGGTGGAAACCCAACTCTTTTCCTCAGGATCTCTTGAATGAAATTAGGGAACGAAGTAAGTAGATTAGATAGATATTTAGGAGAATTTCTATCTCCTACTCTATAGGGATCATCTAGAAAGCGGAGAGCTTTGGTTCCATTCAGACAGAAAAGCTAACATAGATGTTAAGTGGTGAGAATAGCCATAAAGGAGCCGAATGAAATCAAAATTTCATGTTCGGTTTTGAATTAGAGACGTTAAAAATAATCAACCAACGTCGACTATAACCCCTAGCCTT